TTGATCACTTGTTACTGTTCAGAGGAGAAGTCATAGGTAGGGATGACAGGATTTGAACCTGTGACATTTTGTACCCAAAACAAACGCGCTACCAAGCTGCGCTACATCCCTTTCAATTGGTCTACAGTGTCATTGTAGAGAATTCCCACCTTGTTTTCCATATCATTTTTTTTCATTGATATATTCATTTATCTTCCCCTTTCTTCTTTTTGGTCTCCTGTCTCATATACCACAGATAAAAAAAGAAAATGCATTTTTTGGAAATGCTCAAGAAGGGCGCGTTGTTTACGAAAGGGAAAAATTGTTATACAGAATTGTTATCCATTTAAATTTGAATTAGGGAGTCCGTGTACAAATACAAGGGGTCCTTAAATCCTTAACTGCAACTATCTATATATTTGATCATATATGTATTACCCTTATGTATTACAATACATTAAAGAAGGAGGATTTTCAATGCGAGATCTAAAAACATATTTATCTGTAGCACCGGTACTAAGTACTATATGGTTCGCATCTTTAGCAGGTCTATTGATAGAGATCAATCGTTTATTCCCGGATGCGCTGACATTTCCCTTTTTTTCATTCTAGTTATTGACGTGGGAGGGTTTTAATAAGATTAGAGATACAATTCCATATCCGAAATTTCATCTCACCCCCTTTTTCTCTTTTTTCCCTTTTTGAATTCCAAGAAGGGATGAAAGAGAAAGTCGATTCAATGGAAACTAAAATAGGTTTAAGGTTTGAATCAAATTAATAAAGTGAAAAAAGAAACGGAAATGCCAGTCTAGGGCAAGAGTATCATAAAAGATCCTTAAAAAAACCTAATACAATTAGATTCGAAATAGAGTTCATTGTATTACTTATTAATTACTATCTATTGACTATTGATTGCAACGAAATCTTTCATAATTTGGTTTCGTTCTTTTTTTTTTTTTTAGATAAATAGAAGAGTTGAATGAATCAAAAATATAAAGGAGTTTCATGGCCAAGAGTAAAGATGTACGAGTAACGATTATTTTGGAATGTATCAGTTGTGTTCGAACCAATGTTAATAAAAACTCAAGGGGTATTTCCAGATATATTACACAAAAGAATCGACACAATACGCCTAGTCGATTGGAATTGAGAAAATTCTGCCCCTTTTGTTCCAAACATACGACTCATGGGGAGATAAAAAAATAAACGGAACAGCCGCCCCCCCCCAAAAAATGACATATTATAATATATTATATATAATATCTAAATATAGATTTAGATCTAAATAAACCCATATATAAACAAATCAAATCCTATTTTTTACTTCTAATTTATTTTAAATCCGACCGAAATAAAATAGGATTTCGGGAAAAGGAATAAACAAACCATGGATAAATCCAAGCGACCCTTTCTTAAATCGAAGCGATCTTTTCGTAGGCGTTTGCCCCCGATCCAATCGGGGGATCGAATTGATTATAGAAACATGAGTTTAATTAGTCGATTTATTAGTGAACAAGGAAAAATATTGTCAAGACGCGTAAATAAATTGACCTTGAAACAACAACGATTAATTACTACTGCTATAAAACAAGCTCGTATTTTATCTTTGTTACCTTTTCTTAATAACGAGAAACAGTTTGAAAGAACTGAGTCGACTGCTCAAACAATAGGTCTTAGAACTAGAACTAAATAGGTTTAGCTTACTTTTCAAGCGAATAAAAATTCCAATTCGAACTAAAACTAGGTTGGTGTTGTGTTCGAAAAATAAGCTAATTCAGATTTAATTCGTGTGTCATAATAAAAAAAACCGCGGGGAAGAATAAATTAGTTTTTATTGAATTCCTTTGTTCATTTTGACAACCTTATCTTAATCCTCTCCTATTTTATACTCTACCTTCCCGGAGTTGATTCTCCGGGGAATTCCATTCAAATTACTCCAATGGATCCAATATTTCATTGGAAATCATATAAAGACAATTCCTATTTAATATAGCTATTTGTGCAAGTATTTTACGATTTAGAAGCAATTGACTTTTATACAGATCATTTATTAGTCTGCTATAACTATAGGATACTCCTTTATTGCGAATTACTGCATTTATCCGAGTAATCCACAAACGACGAAAATCTCTCTTTTTCTTATCTCGATCGCGATGCGCCGAAATTAAAGCTCGTATTTTCTGTTGAGTAATAGTTCGAGTAAGTCTTGAATGAGCCCCCCGAAAACTTGATGCAAATAAACGAATTTTGTTTCGACGTCTCCGAGCTATATATCCTCGTCTAATTCTAGTCATTGAATAAATGAAACTTTGATGAATAACTAATTGAGTTCATGTCTGTCAGTTATTCTTTTTCCCCTTACTTATTTTTTTATAACAAAACGGATTCTTCGGATATATAAAATAAAAATTCCAATGACTTTTGCTACTATAACGTTCCCAACCACAATTTTTTTCTTATTTCGAAGTGAACCATCTAAAAATAAGAAATTGATTGATATCTAGTATCAATAACATAGTCAAATAAATATATATAGAGTAAATATAAAAAGAATAGAGTGGTTCCATCGTTTCTATGGTAACTTCTTAAACGGTGAGGTCCTTTCTATACACCGGAGCCTTTTCCTTCATTTTATGAATCTTATTTTTTTGGTAACTTGTACAGTTCACACCGTTGTATGGCTCTACCCATGAATTATCCAGTAATAGGTCTTTCACAATGAGATCCACCTATACAGTAACGGTATTTAATTCTGAAGGTTAGCTAGGTAGCTGATCCTGTTAGGCCGTTCTTCGAAGTATAAAATTCTTAATAAATAAAAAAAATAGGATTTCCCCCGCTTAATGAATAACCTTTTGTTACCAATGGAGAATTGCTTCTCAGCTTATTGGATTTGCACCAACGGAAACCATAAATTTCATACGCAATAGGGGGATAGAATAGATTTTAGCCAGTGAATGTAAAAATTGCATTTTCTTTGTTATTCTATATTTTTTATTGGTACTGATCAGTCAGATGGATTACTACTGGTTGTTATTGGTTCCTTTCTTTTGTTCCAAGCCCATGATCTGAACGAGTCGCACATACACCCTAGTACATGTTCCCCGGCGCTGAGGACATCCCCTAAGAGCGGGGGATTTCGTGACATTTCGTATTGGCTGTCTTGTGTTTCTAATAAGTTGTTTAATAGTTGGCATGCTGAATCGTATACAGACTGAGTTGGTTTAGATCGCTCCTAACCGGATGCTTATGAATTCTTTAACTATTTAATATTAAATATTAATAGAATATTAAAAGAATATTAAAGAACCGGGTAAAACGATAAATAAAATATCAATCAAATCACGGTTGTGAAATCTTTGCTATTTTCATTCAACTGCTACAAGATCCACAATTCCGTGAGCTTGGGCTTCTGTTGCTGACATAAAAACATCCCGTTCCATGTCTTCGGATACAACCCAAAAAGATTTACCTGTTCTTTGGACATAAACCATTGTGATGGTTTCGCGCAGGTTCAGGAGTTCTTCCGCTTCCAGGACAAATTCTCCTGTTTGGGACTCATAAAAAGAACTCGCAGGTTGATGGATCATTACCCTGGTGATATAACATACAAAAGGGTTTCGCAGAATGGAGTAAAGAGAAAGAGACGAAGAAAAAATATAGAACCGTACAGGCATCTTTTACGTATTACATATGCATACGGCTCCCGAATGGAATTTCCTATCGAAGATAAAAGAGGATTTCTCATACCCAGATCGAAAAAAGGTCCAATTACCACCCTTCTTTTTGGAGGAGTTCAAAATACTATGATGGTTCCGTTGCTTTATATATTTAATCCGTCTGTGATTCAGCAATCCCAAAGTTTCTTTTTAATCCGATCAAATAAAATACGGAAAACTGTTTCATAAGATAAATTTATTCAGAGCTTTTCAGTGTGAAAAAAGTTTGTGACACTGAGATTCCGATATATCAAAACCGGAAATACTTAGTATTTCATACTGCTCTTTCGATACATAATTAAATGTTTTGAGAAAAAATTTTTATCATATCGAATTCGACGTGCCATGCTATTATTACTCAAGATTCTTATTTCATATGGCGAAGGCATAGACTTTTTTTTTTGTTATCTCAAATAAAAAACTCATTGGCGCCAAGCGTGAGGGAATGCTAGACGTTTGGTAATTTCTCCCCCGACCAGGACAAAAGATCCCATTGAAGCGGCCAATCCCATGCATATTGTATGTACATCTGGGGGCACAAATTGCATGGTATCATAAACAGCTATTCCGGGTATTACCCATCCACCGGGGGAGTTTATAAATACATAAAGTTCTCTGTTACGATCCTCTATAGTAAGGTATACCATAAGACCAATAAGTTGATTGGAGAGCTCATTATCAACCTCTTGGCCTAAAAAAAGTAATCTTTCGCGATAAAGTCGGTTGATTAGGATAAAAATCTATCCCTTAGGAACCGTACATGCACCTTTTAATACATACGGGTCAAAAGAATCGTGAAAAAAAGACTCAATGTATGGATTTTGGCTCCTGTTCTTTTTTTTTTAAGCAAAATATTTCTAACGAAAGCGCTTTTGCTTCTATTTTTTGTTGGAAGAAAGAAAAGTTTGTAACCCTTTCACCAGAATTTCACTCTAATATTCTAATATATAATATAAAAAAATTCATTAAACTTGGTGAATTAAGTTAACTTCTCAATTGATGTATTCTTTCATCGCGATCCACCCTCAATCACGCTGTTATTTTCTTGTTCCTGAAAGGGCCTCTTGAATTATTTTAGGTTTATGCTCTACTCCAGGTAAAGAGAGTTCCGATTGTGATTTGCACATATAGGACAAATGTACCTACTACCTTTTCTTTTTGCTACAATTTTTTGTTGAATCCATTTCATGTATTCAGCCAAATTTTAGACAGATTCCGCCTATTTTCCTCAATTGATTAACAAGGGGATCATTCCTATTTTTTAATATAGAAAAAAAGAGAATTTCTAATGAGGTAAGAATCAATAACCTAGGCAAATAGAAAATAAATATGGTAATCAAAAATTTAGAATTAGAAATAGACACAGCAATTGTTGGTATATTACTAAGGTGGGTTTTTTCTAAACGGAGCCTGGATAATTTTATTGGTCCAACTAAGTCAACCATAAATTAAAATTATTCTAATTAATAATATTAATCTGGATTCCCCTAAAATGGATCTAATTTCACTTCACGCTCCAATTTTTTGATAATCGTTCTTGCGCGAATCAGAGGATATCTCGATCCGGGGGAGAGAATGGGGAAATCCCATATGACCCACTATATCTGACAAGTCACACTATATGTCAACCCAAGATGCATCTTCCTCTCCAGGACTTCGAAAAGGTACTTTTGGAACACCAATAGGCATTAAATGAAAAAAAAAATGAAGTAATCTATTCTACTTTGATGTGAAAACGTATTTAGTTGATTGTCCTCATAATACATAATATTGGTCTCTAGCAGATCATATTTTATCTATAGATTCGAGAAGCTCTTTGATAAAGGAAGTCAGAATGACTAAAGACAAATTATTATAAATATACCCGTCGAATGATGAACAAGTAGGGATCCATTTGCTCATATAAAATGGTTCAAACACCCATTGCGTATTGATACTTATCGGGTATAGAATAGATCTGCTTCTCTTTGTTCCTATAAAAAGAATTCTTCCATTATTACCAATAGAATAGAACAAATAGTAATCCTTACTTACTGATAATTTACTGAAAGGGGAGGTCCCTAGCATCATTTTTCCAATGCAATAAAGTTACATAGTGTCTATTTTTCTTTCATAAAGGGGTATTTCCATGGGTTTGCCTTGGTATCGTGTTCATACCGTCGTATTGAATGATCCGGGTCGGTTGCTTGCTGTCCATATAATGCATACGGCTCTGGTTGCTGGTTGGGCCGGTTCAATGGCGTTATATGAATTAGCAGTTTTTGATCCTTCTGATCCCGTTCTTGATCCAATGTGGAGACAAGGTATGTTTGTTATACCCTTCATGACGCGTTTAGGAATAACTAATTCGTGGGGTGGTTGGAGTATTACAGGCGGAACTGTAACGAATCCGGGTATTTGGAGTTACGAAGGAGTGGCCGGAGCACATATTATGTTTTCGGGGTTGTGCTTCTTGGCAGCTATTTGGCATTGGGTATATTGGGATCTAGAAATTTTTTCGGATGAACGTACAGGAAAGCCTTCTTTGGATTTGCCCAAGATCTTTGGAATTCATTTATTTCTTTCAGGGGTGGCGTGCTTTGGTTTTGGCGTATTTCATGTAACAGGTTTGTATGGTCCTGGAATATGGGTGTCCGATCCTTATGGATTAACTGGAAAAGTACAATCTGTAAACCCAGCATGGGGCGTAGAAGGTTTTGATCCTTTTGTTCCGGGAGGAATAGCCTCTCATCATATTGCAGCAGGCACTTTAGGCATATTAGCAGGACTATTTCATCTGAGTGTCCGTCCGCCCCAACGTCTATACAAAGGATTACGTATGGGTAATATTGAAACTGTCCTTTCCAGTAGTATTGCTGCTGTCTTTTTTGCTGCTTTTGTTGTTGCGGGAACTATGTGGTATGGGTCTGCAACTACCCCAATCGAATTATTTGGTCCTACTCGTTATCAATGGGATCAAGGATACTTCCAGCAAGAAATATATCGAAGAGTGAGTGCTGGGCTAGCTGAAAACCAAAGTTTAACAGAAGCTTGGTCTAAAATTCCTGAAAAATTAGCTTTTTATGATTACATCGGAAATAATCCAGCAAAAGGGGGATTATTCAGAGCAGGATCAATGGACAGTGGGGATGGAATAGCTGTTGGGTGGTTAGGACACCCCATCTTTAGAGATAAAGAAGGACGTGAACTTTTTGTCCGTCGTATGCCTACTTTTTTTGAAACATTTCCCGTTGTTTTGGTAGATGGAGATGGAATTGTTAGAGCCGACGTTCCTTTTAGAAGGGCAGAATCGAAGTATAGTGTTGAACAAGTAGGTGTAACTGTTGAGTTCTATGGCGGTGAACTTAACGGAGTCAGTTACAGCGACCCCGCTACTGTGAAAAAATATGCGAGACGCGCTCAATTGGGTGAAATTTTTGAATTAGATCGTGCTACTTTGAAATCTGATGGTGTTTTTCGTAGTAGTCCACGAGGTTGGTTTACTTTTGGACATGCATCGTTTGCTCTGCTCTTTTTCTTCGGACACATTTGGCATGGTGCGAGAACTCTGTTTAGAGATGTTTTTGCGGGTATTGACCCCGATTTGGATTCGCAAGTCGAATTTGGAGCATTCCAAAAACTAGGAGATCCGACTACAAGAAAACAAGCCGTCTAATACAATATTGCTGGGATATCTTTTGCTTCTTTATTTATTTTACTTTTCCCTAAGGTTAAGGTATTAGAGAAATCCTAATTTGACTCACTGCCATTTCTTTGACTCTTTTTTTTTTTTCTTTATCCGGTAGATGATTCAAAATAAACAGGTATGAAAGTTATAATTGTAAACCACGATCGAACCTATGGAAGCATTGGTTTATACATTCCTCTTAGTCTCGACTCTCGGGATCATTTTTTTCGCTATCTTTTTTCGAGAACCGCCGAAAGTTCCAACTAAAAAATGATTTTTCATTCTCTCAATTGAAGTAATGAGCCTCCACAGTTTGGGAGGCTCATTACTTCAATTAGTCTCCGTGTTCCTCGAATGGGTCTCGTAGTTGTTGAGCGGGTTGCCCAAAAGCGGTATATAAGGCGTACCCAGTAAAACTTACAAGTAAACCAGATACAGAGATGGCGACTAGGGTTGCTGTTTCCATTATTATAGAATTTCAAGATCACAATGAATCTATGATAAGATTCTTTATTTACAACAGAATAGTATACAAAGTCAACAGATCTCAATTACTACAATACGATTTATGGCTACACAAACCGTTGAGGAGAGCTCAAAAGCACGTCCAAAACAAACAGGTCTAGGCGGGTTGTTGAAACCGTTGAATTCGGAATATGGTAAAGTAGCTCCTGGATGGGGAACTACTCCTTTAATGGGTGTCGCAATGGCTCTTTTTGCAATATTCTTATCTATTATTTTGGAGATTTATAATTCTTCCGTTTTACTGGATGGAATTTCAATGAATTAGATCCACCAGAATCTCATTACGTCTCCGCTTTATCAATATAAAGTGACTAATTTAGGGCTCAGATTTCTACCGCATTCTCTTTTCTATTTTGGTAGTTCGACCGCGGAATTTTTTTCTTTCTGTATTTCCGGAATATGAGTGTGTGACTTGTTAGAATTAACCCTAGTGCTAGTACAGATAACCAATCTGTCATCTTGATAAAGATAGGTTTTTACCTCGTCGGATATTTCTTTTAGTATTTGAAACACGAAATATATGAAATAAATCATGAAATATTGGAACTATGATTTATATAGAATAGTTAGACCCCATGACCGGCCCCCAAATCATTTTCAAAAAATAAGAAGCTATCAAATTAGAAATGAAAAGATTTTTCTTCTTTTCAACTCCTGTTTATGCTTATTTTAAGCAAAGGACAACAGCTTCTTTGCGTTGGATTTTGAGTCATTAGTATCGATATCGATTCATTAAAGAAATGATGATCCAATGGTTCTTACTCAAAGAAGCTTTGGAATAAAACTTGAAATTTTTCTTGAGAATCATAATCATCGGGGTGGTAGTATGAATCTGAGGTTTTAATTAACTCATAGGGTCTTAACAAGAGAATTCCTATTAAAATTAAAATAAAAAAAAAAACAAAGACGACTTACATACAAATAAAAAGAATAATCAAAGAAAAAGAAATAGGGAACGAGAAGATTCAAGAGGCCTTTAACGATCACCATAAAGACAAATGAGCCAACTTGATGTTTTGGCACTAGCACCATGAAGAAGAGTTGTCGGATTTTTTTTATTCTTTCATCTCGTCAAAGAAGATTGAATCAAAAAAGAAAGCAAAGTAAGAAGAAGTTTCCAACTTTATATTCCCTACCCGTTGCAATCAGCCTTTGTGTGCTTTTGCTTGAGCTGTACGAGATGAAATTCTCCTATACAGTTCTCAGAGGGGGAGTCCTCTTGGTTTACCTATCTCAATAAAGTGTATGATTGGTTCGAAGAACGTCTCGAGATTCAGGCGATTGCAGATGATATAACTAGTAAATACGTTCCTCCCCATGTCAACATATTTTATTGTCTAGGAGGAATTACGCTTACCTGTTTTTTAGTACAAGTAGCTACAGGATTTGCTATGACTTTTTACTACCGCCCGACTGTTACTGAGGCGTTTTCTTCTGTTCAATATATCATGACTGAAGCCAACTTTGGTTGGTTAATCCGATCGGTTCATCGATGGTCGGCAAGTATGATGGTCCTAATGATGATCCTGCACGTATTTCGTGTTTATCTCACCGGTGGGTTTAAAAGACCCCGCGAATTAACTTGGGTTACAGGTGTGGTTCTGGCTGTATTGACTGCATCTTTTGGTGTAACCGGTTATTCCTTACCTTGGGATCAAATAGGTTATTGGGCAGTCAAAATTGTAACAGGCGTACCTGACGCTATTCCTGTAATAGGATCCCCTTTAGTAGAGTTATTACGGGGAAGTGCGAGTGTGGGCCAATCCACTTTAACCCGGTTTTATAGTTTACACACTTTTGTATTACCTCTTCTTACTGCCGTATTTATGTTAATGCACTTCCCAATGATACGTAAACAGGGGATTTCTGGCCCTTTATAGAGAAGAGAGATCATAGATATTTCAAAAAAATCTTTATATCACTTGTTTGGTAGAGGAACAACAGTATTTTATTGCTACACATATGGATTATTGCAAAGAATAGGACATGTATTTGGATATTTCCCTTAAACTATTTGTTTGTGTCAAATAAATAATCCACTATTGTGGGGTTAAAGGGAATTCTCTAAAGATTAAACTGGATTATGGGAGTGTGTGACTTGAACTATTGA